ATACTAAATATAGTTGGAATAATCACATTAATAGTTGCATTGACTCTTATCTTCGTTCTCAAATCTATATTGAGAGTTTCATTTTAAGTGGTAGTCACAATTCCAGTGACAGTTACATTTATAATTACATTTGTGGTGAAAGTAATGAAAGGGGGAGCTCCAATATAAGAACCGTCAGGAATACTATTGATTTCAATATAAGAGACAATTCTACTAATTTCGATTTGACTCAAAAATATAGGCATTTGTGGGTTCAATGCGAAAATTGTTATGGATTAAATTATAAGAAATTTTTTAAGTCAAAAATGAATATTTGTGAACAATGTGGATATCATTTGAAAATGAGTAGTTCAGATCGAATCGAACTTTTGATTGATCCAGGTACTTGGGATCCTATGGATGAAGACATGGTTTCTCTGGATCCTATTGAATTTCATTCGGAAGAAGAGCCTTATAAAGATCGTATTGATTCTTATCAAAGAAACACAGGATTAACTGAAGCTGTTCAAACAGGCACAGGTCGACTAAATGGTATTCCCATAGCAATTGGAGTTATGGATTTTCAGTTTATGGGAGGTAGTATGGGATCCGTAGTAGGCGAAAAAATTACCCGTTTGATCGAGTATGCTACCAATAAATTTTTACCTCTTATTCTAGTGTGTGCTTCCGGAGGAGCACGTATGCAAGAAGGAAGTTTGAGCTTGATGCAAATGGCTAAAATATCTGCTGCTTTATATGATTATCAATCAAATAAAAAGTTATTCTATGTATCTATTCTTACATCTCCTACTACTGGTGGGGTGACAGCTAGTTTTGGGATGTTGGGGGATATCATTATTGCCGAACCTAACGCCTACATTGCATTCGCAGGTAAAAGAGTAATTGAACAAACATTAAATAAGACAGTACCTGAAGGTTCACAAGCGGCTGAATATTTATTCCATAAGGGCTTATTTGATCCAATCGTACCACGTAATCCTTTAAGGGATGTTTTGAGTGAGTTATTGAAGCTTCACGCTTTTTTTCCTTTGAATTCAAAGTCCATTAAATTAAGTAGTAAGTAGAACCTTAAATTCTATTATAGTGAACAAATTCTATTATAGTGAACAAACAATTAGTTTATCGGAATCAAAGTCAAAATCCGAAGAATGTATTTTTTCTTTGGTGACATAAGATTTAATTGAAAATTGTATTGTATAAAGTAAAAAATCATGTGGACAATTCTTTTTTTTTTTACCAAAAGATAATTTTTTTTTTTTTTTTACCAAAAGATAAAAAAAACGAAAATTCTGCCTTATGCGAAATTCAGATTAGGTAAATAAACCGAATTTTCTTTTTTTGTTGTGTATGTATATACAATTCAAAATTATAAAATATAGCTATAGAGTATATCGTATCTTTTCTCACGATAAATCTCTATTTTGGCTAAGAATCCCTCTTGTTGGATCAAATTCTAATGAATCTTTCGGGAATTTCTAATTAAATAAAATAAAAATTGAAATTCAAATGATAAGACAAGAATGGATTTTCTCATACATATATTTTTCTATTTCATGATGAATAAGTCTCATTCATTTAATTATAGATTCTTTAATAAGACATTCCTTGCATTTCTTTATTCTATATACTCACTTAAATACTTAGTATAATTATATACGAATTCAAATTATTATTATAAGATATCTTTATAACAGGTATAAATATTACACCGAGGTACCCATTCTATGACAACTTCCAACTTACCCTCTATTTTTGTGCCTTTGGTAGGCCTAGTATTTCCGGCAATTGCAATGGCTTCTTTATTTCTTTATGTTCAAAAAAACAAGATTGTTTAGATCTGATGGGTCCCAATCGCATCTATTTTTTTTAAGACTTAGATATAAATAACGCGGATATCTATTTAATAGAATATGGTGTAACAATGGTGTAACATATGGCTTCCTCCAAACATAAATGAGGGAGCTGTTGTATATTCGTAAATTAATATGGCTATATTCAGGAATCGAGGCGGATATCTGAAATGGAAAGTCAATGTATCTAGATGAGTGTAAATATCTATGGGGATTATATAAAGTGTATATAAAGTGAATATTATTATTTTAACCCTAATCAATTCGATCAATTACTCTTAAAGAAAGGGTTACATCAGAATGGCGCTAGTTGATGAGAGTTACTTCGGAAATAAAAAAGGAAAGTCAAATCCATTTGGACTATTTTCTTAATTCCAATAAAATGCAACTGGATCTAGTATGAGTTGGCGATCAGAACATATATGGATAGAACTTATAGTGGGGTCTCGAAAAATAAGTAATTTCTGCTGGGCCTTTATCCTTTTTTTAGGTTCATTAGGATTCGTATTGGTTGGAACTTCAAGTTATCTCGGTAAGAATTTGATATCTTTAGTTTCATCTCAGCAAATAAATTTTTTCCCACAAGGGATCGTGATGTCTTTCTATGGGATCGCGGGTCTCTTTATTAGTTCCTATTTGTGGTGCACAATTTCGTGGAATGTGGGTAGTGGCTATGATCGATTCGATAGAAAAGAAGGAATAGTGTGTATTTTTCGTTGGGGATTTCCTGGAAAAAATCGCCGTATCTTCCTACAATTCCGGATGAAAGATATTCAGTCCATCAGAATAGAAGTTAAAGAGGGGATTTTTGCTCGTCCTATCCTTTATATGGAAATCAAAGGACAGGGGGCCATTCCATTGACGCGTAGTGATGAGAATTTGACTCCGCGAGAAATTGAACAAAAAGCTGCCGAATTGGCCTATTTCTTGCGTGTACCAATTGCAGTATTTTGAAATGAACTTTAACTGAAGAATAAATTCTTTCTCAGTGGCAGGGAAAAAATTCAAAAATTCTGTTTTCTTTCTATAGCATAGCTGCCGAGCCAAAGTAGACGTATATGGAACGGCCGTAAAACAAAACTTTTTGTAATGAGGATCTCTTATAACATAACGAAAACTTTTCTGTTTTGTTTTTCCACTCATTTTTGATCATGGTATCACACTTCATAAATAGAAATCTGTCTTCATTTTTACTGTAGGGGTAGCTGGGGAATTTTTCTTTTGAAATATTTTCTATTTTGATAGAAGGGGAGTTCCTTTGGTTCGAAATACGAATAATATTCATTGAATCATTGAAGTGGTTCTTTCAGAGATCCATCGAAAGGGCTTCAATTTGATCAATGGAGGTATGTATCTGGAAACAAGATTTTAAAAATTATTTCTTCATTCGAATTCGAAGTGCGCTCTTATTTTATTTCTGTATTCTTTCTAGATTCAAGGACTAACCGCTGAATCACAAAAAAAAAACAAATAAAAAATAGGGAATAGATTCATAGGTTAGCTGTCTTGTAATAGAACTTATGGTTGATAGAAAAATCAAATATTAGATCACATAAAGTTGACGAATGAGGTGGATTCATTAACAATTCCAATTCACAGATGAAAAAATGGCAAAAAAGAAATCAGTTCTTCCTCTTCTATATCTTACATCTATAGTATTTTTACCCTGGTGGATCTCTCTATCATTTAATAAATGTTTTGAATTTTGGGTTAGTAATTGGTGGAATACTAGGCAATCTGAAACTTTTTTGACTGATATTCAAGAAAAGAGGATTCTAGCAAAATTCATAGAATTAGAAGAACTCTTATTCTTGGAAGAAATGATAAAAGAATGCCCCGAAAGAGATTTACAAACGCTTCGTGGCGGAATCCACAAAGAAACGATCCAATTGATCAGGATGCACAATCAGGATCATATCCATACGATTTTGCACGTATCAACAAATATAATTTGTTTCATTATTTTCAGTGTTTATTCTATTCTGCGTAATGAAGAACTTGTTATTCTTAACTCTTGGGCTCAAGAATTCTTATATAACTTAAGTGACACAATAAAAGCTTTTTCTATTCTTTTATTAACTGATTTATGTATCGGATTCCATTCACCCCATGGTTGGGAACTTATGATTGCCTATGTATACAAAGATTTTGGGTTTGTTCATAACGACCAAATTATATCTGGCCTTGTTTCTACTTTTCCAGTCATTCTAGATACTATTTTTAAATATTGGATCTTTCGTTATTTAAATCGTGTATCTCCATCACTTGTAGTGATTTATCATTCAATGAATGACTGATCCAACTAGAATATGTTACATAAGCAAAACATTTAAAGGCGTACTTACTCTTTCTACCGAGACGAGGATTTCTCCTATTCCTATATTCCAGGAAAATTATTTCAGTAAATAGCAGAATTGTGGATAGGGACTATACAAGCGACCTACCTAATTTTATTGTAGAAATTTTCGGGATCAATGATTGGACTATGCAAATTAAAAATACCTTTTCTTGGATAAAGAAAGAGATTACTCGATCTATTTCCGTATCGCTGATGATATATATCATAACTCGGACATCCATTTCAAATGCATATCCCATTTTTGCACAGCAGGGTTATGAAAATCCACGAGAAGCGACCGGGCGTATTGTATGTGCCAATTGCCATTTAGCTAATAAGCCCGTGGAAATTGAGGTTCCACAAGCGGTACTTCCTGATACTGTATTTGAAGCAGTTGTTCGAATTCCTTATGATATGCAAGTAAAACAAGTTCTTGCTAATGGTAAAAAAGGGGGTTTGAATGTGGGGGCTGTTCTTATTTTACCCGAGGGGTTTGAATTAGCCCCCCCTGATCGTATTTCGCCCGAGATGAAAGAAAAGATAGGCAATCTGTCTTTTCAGAACTATCGCCCCAATAAAAAAAATATTCTTGTTATAGGCCCTGTTCCTGGTCAGAAATATAGTGAAATAACCTTTCCTATTCTTTCTCCGGACCCCGCTACTAATAAAGATGCTCATTTTTTAAAATATCCCATATATGTAGGCGGGAATAGAGGAAGGGGCCAGATTTATCCTGAAGGAAGCAAGAGTAACAATACAGTTTATAATGCTACAGCGGCTGGTATAGTAAGTAAAATCATACGAAAAGAAAA